CTTGGACTTGGAAGAAAAAAGTCTCTTGTATTTTTTAGCTTCGAATTATATCCCCCATGAAAGGAAGGTTTTCAAAAATTATCTAATCGCTCGAATCTTTGTTGCGAAGTCTATAAATTATACGTCCTCTAGTTGAATCATACCTACTTATTTCGATTTTGACTCTATCTCCCGGCAGTATCCGTATCAAACTGCGTCGGATCCTCCCTGAAATATAACCTAGAATTAGATCTTCATTATCTAAACGGACCCGGAACATACCGTTGGGAAGTGATTCAGTAATTAAACCTTCATGAATCAATTTTTGTTCTTTCATTCCAGGTAACTCCCTTGAAGTATCAATATCAACTAATGGAGGAAGAGTTATATAACTCACTTTTCCTCTCTATTTTCACAAATAGGAAGTTAGAGATAAAATTAGGATACCGGAGGAGGATCACCATATATAGCACAAAATTTCTCCTCCAATTTTTTCTAGTCTAGCTTCTCGATCTGTCATTATACCTCGAGAAGTAGAAAGAATTACAATTCCCATTCCACCTAAAATCTTAGGAATTTTTTGATAGTTGGAATAGATTCGTAAACCAGGTCGACTAATACGTTTTAAAATAGTTCTATATATTCCTTTCCTAGTCCTTCTATGGCGCAAGGTTGAAACCAAGAAATATTTGTTACTTTCCTGATGTTTCCGAACGTTTTCAATAAAACCTTCTCGTAGGAGTATTTTAACAATGTTTTCGGTGATATTAGTGGATGCTATTCGAACCGTTCCTTTTTTACTCATGTCAGCATTTCTTATAGAAGTTATTATATCAGCAATAGCGTCTCTGCCCATGACGAATTATAATTATTGGTGCTTTCTAATTTTGATATAATCAACATGTTTTTTTTATTTGAATTCAAATAAATATTAATTAATTAGTATTAATTATTCTAATTATTAAAAGTATATGGTATATGCGTGAGACACAATCTAAAAATTTGATCCATTTCAGATATTCTACTATAACTATATCATAGTTTCATTTACTAGTATTTATAATACCTCGGGAGCTAATGAAACTATTTTAGTAAAATTCAACTGTCTCAATTCTCTAGCAATCGCGCCAAAAACTCGAGTTCCTTTTGGATTTCTTTCTTGATCAATGACAACTGCAGCATTGTCATCATATCGTATTATCATACCATTGTCACGTTTGAGTTCTTTACATGTACGTACAATTACAGCTCTAATTACTTCTGATCTTTCTAGAGGCATATTGGGCACTGCTTCTTTGATTACAGCAACAATAACGTCACCAATATGAGCATATCGGTGATTACCAGCTCCTATGATTCGAATACACATCAATTTTCGAGCTCCACTGTTATCTGCTACATTCAAAAGGGTCTGAGGTTGAATCATATCATTTTTTGTTGAATCTGTTATTTCAATGCAAAGAATAAGGAAAAAAGAAATAGTGTTTGTCTAGAAATAAATAAATCCGTGGTTGTTTTTTCATCCTCCCTTTTATTTATGTTTAGTTTTACATCCCTATCCTGAAATAACAAATTGAGTTCGTATAGGCATTTTGCACGCAGCTATTGAAATAGCTGTTCTGGCTACAGTTTCTGATACCCCGCCCATTTCATAAAGTATTCGGCCTGGTTTAATAACGGATACCCAATATTCGGGGGATCCCTTCCCCGAACCCATACGTGTTTCCGTAGGCCTTAATGTAACAGGTTTGTCAGGAAATATACGTACCCATATTTTTCCACCACGCCGCGCATATCGTGTCATTGCTCTTCGCCCTGCTTCTATTTGTCTAGCTGTGATCCAAGCGGGTTCAAGTGCCTGAAGAGCGTATCTTCCGAAACTAATATGATTGCCTCGACAAGATATTCCCTTCATTCTTCCTCTATGTTGCTTACGAAATCTGGTTCTTTTGGGGTTATAGTTGATGGTTTTTTCTTAATCCCACCTCTACTACAGAACCGGACATGAGAATTTCTTCTCATCCAGCTCCTCGCGAATGAAATGAAAGGATTCGATAATATTACAGATACACATGTATTTAATAACTAATACACTAAACTAAGTAATGGGATTTATTGATATTTCATTTATTACATAGAAAGCTGTATATATGACTAGATGTGTATATTTATAGATAATGCTTCTTTTTTAGAAAAAATCCTTATTTTTATTCTTATCGAATCAAGACTGTAATCCAAGAAAAGAATAAAAGGGTTTCGCGGGCGGATATTGACTCTTTCCTGCTTTATTCGTGGGATCAATCTATGACCTCTCAGAGTAAATAAATTTGTTCTTGGTTCATTCCGCCATCCCACCCGATGAATCATTAGGATTCTTTTTTCTTTTAATAGAAGAATCTTATATAGTCACAGGTTTCGTCGTTCCTATAGCTTCTCCATTAATGGTTAGGCCTGAACTCTGCAATGGAGCTCCCAACAAAATTCGTTCCCAAGTCAATCTCCTCAGTTTCTATTAACCCGGGGCTCTTTATTATTTATTATTATATCAATATTAATGCTTTATCACACTGCCTTTTATGAGGTGATTCATCGACCATACATATTGGAATCATTTATCATTGATATTTTTGTTCTCTCTTTCTATCACCTTTCCATTTATCCGCATCCCTTTATTTTTTTCCTTGCAAATTCATAATCAGATTTGTTTTTTTATGGAAAATTTCAGTTGTTACAACTATATGATTGATCCAGTCATATAGTGACTGTTTCTTGGGATCTCGACAATACGAAGCAATAAGTTGTTATTAGTTTTTCATTTATATTTAGTTATATTTAGATAGTTATTAAGTTAAGTTCATAGTGGGATCAGTCTTTTTTTTTGAAGCCCAACTCAAAACTCTAAAGAAAAAACTGACGAGTCACACACTAAGCATAGCAATTATATCAAAAATAAAGATTAATCGATTTTTTATTCAACCTTATAGAATTAGAATTTTTTATTTTTTTTGTTTGATTTAACGGAAAAAACAGAAACTGTTTTCTTTTTTTTTTTGTTAAATCACTGAGCAGAATGGCAAGATAAATAAAGGTCTATTATTCCCCGTCCATAAATATCCAAATTTTTAGGCCTAATACCCCATGGATAGTTCGAATTGTATAGGAACAATGATCAATTTTGGCGCGAATTGTTTGTAGAGGAACCCTACCCTCTCTGATCCATTCGACACGTGCAATTTCTTTTCCGTCGATACGTCCTGCAATTTGTATTTGAATTCCCTTTGTATCTGTTTGCTCAGTTAATTCAATAGCTCTTTTCATTGCCTTTCGAAAGGAAACTCTATTTCTTAATTGCGAAGCCATATATTCTGCAAGAATATTAGGGTGCCCATAAGGTTTTTCAATTCTTGTGATAGCAATGTTGAGTCTTCGGTTCACAGAACGAAATTCCTTTTGTACATTCATCTGTAATTCTTCGATCCCTCGCGTTCGTCCCTCTATTAATAAATTTGGGAACCCAATATAGATTATGACCTGGACCAAATCGATTCTTTTTTGAATTTCTATGCGTGCAATTCCAATTCCTTCGAAACCTGGGGATATTCTCTTATTTTTTTGTACATAGTTCTTGATACAATTCCGTATTTTTTCATCTTCTTGTAGACCCACGGAAAAATTTTTGGGTTGTGCGAACCAAAAGGAATGATGGTTTTGGGTTGTACCAAGTCTGAAACCAAGTGGATTTATTTTTTGTCCCATATTTTTTTTTTTTGATTATATTATCTTTCCATCTATTTTTTCTAAAGAAAATATTTTTTTTTAATATGAATCTAAATATTCATCTAAAAATTATTTAGATTTATCTTTTAATACAATTGTTATATGACAAGTGGGCCTTTTTATCGGATAACTACGTCCTCTAGCCCTAGGTCTTAACTTTTTCACAAAAGGACCCCCATTGACTTCGGCTTTACTAATGAATGAATCAGCTTCGTTCAAACCCATATTATGACTAGCATTTGCTGCTGCAGAATAAACCAATTTTAAAATGGGATAAGATGCTCGATAAGGCATGAGTTCCAGTATCATAAGTGTTTCCTCATAAGAACGACCACGAATCTGATCAATTACTCTTCGCGCTTTGAAAACGGACATACATATATGTTGAGCTAAAACTTTTATTTCTTTACCCGAATTTGAGTTCTTTATCATAAGCTCCCTCCCCCGCCAATGAATGATAAGTATCTATTTTTTTTTTATTCCAAATTAACGACGAGATTTATTATCGTTTCTCGCATGTCTCGCGAAAGTCAGAGTAGGCGCGAATTCTCCCAATTTGTGACCTACCATACGATCCGTTATATAAATAGGTAAATGTTCCTTTCCATTATGAATAGCGATTGTATGGCCAATCATTTTGGGTATAATGGTAGATGCCCGAGACCAAGTTACTATTATTTCTTTCTCCTCCCTCATGTTGAGTTTTTCAATTTTTCTCGATAAATGATTAGCTACAAAAGGATTTTTTTTTAGTGAACGTGTCACAGCTGATTACTCCTTTTTTTACATTTTAAAGATTGGCATTCTATGTCCAATAGAATATCTCGATCTAAGTATGAAGGTAAGAATAAATACAATAATGATGAATGGAAAAAAGAGAAAATTCTTTAGCTAGATAAGGGGCGGATGTAGCCAAGTGGATCAAGGCAGTGGATTGTGAATCCACCATGCGCGGGTTCAATTCCCGTCGTTCGCCCATCACATTATTTCAAATTCAAAAAATGAGATTTTCAATATTCCTATTTACGGCGACGGAGAATAAAACTATCACTATATTTTTTCCTTTTCCTACTTCTTCTTCCAAGCGCAGGATAACCCCAGGGGGTTGTGGGTTTTTTTCTACCAATTGGGGCTCTCCCTTCCCCGCCCCCATGGGGATGGTCTACAGGGTTCATAACTACTCCTCTTACTACAGGACGCTTACCTAGCCAACACTTCGATCCGGCTCTACCCAAACTTTTTTG